TAAATTCGAATATTATTCTATTCGATAGTAAATCTTAAATATTTTTCTAAAGTCTAGTCCAATTTTTTTTATTTTTAATTCACATGACATTTGAAATTCTTTTTGTTACACTTCTATATTTTCTATCCTATATATTTCTAATTCTATATTTCTTTTGAATTCAATTGATTAGTTATAACTAATCAGACATTCCTCGGCCTTTATTCGTAAAGGAAAAAAAAAGAATCGACCCTTCAAGTATCCCACCTTGGATGGTAAAATGGCAGAAAGAGAAAGATATATATGGGGTATATATCAATCTATATTGAATTGCCGATACAGAAATGATAAAATCCAATTTGATTGGATCCAATATGGGCTTCCTATAGGTAAGAAGGAAAATACTTTTTTCGCGATAGTAATCCCTATCTAATAAATTCAATTCAAGGGTTCCCATATAAATAAAAAAGGGAATGATATCATAATAAGATCCTAATTTCAAAACAAAAAAAAAGTAAGAGGGGATATGGCGAAATCGGTAGACGCTACGGACTTAATTATAATTAAATTGAGCCTTAGTGTGGGAAACCTACTAAGTGATAACTTTCAAATTCAGAGAAACCCCGGAATTAATCAAAATGGGCGATCCTGATCCAAATCCTGTTTTTTCAAAACAATGGTTCAAAAAACCAAATAAAGGATAGGTGCAGAGACTCAACGGAAGCTGTTCTAACAAATGGAGTTGACTGCGTTGGTAGAGGAATCCTTTCTACGGAAACTTCAGAAAGGATGAAGGATAAACGTATCTATCGAATACTATATCAAATGATTAATGATGGTCCGAATCCGTATTTTTGAATATGAAAAATAGAAGAATTGGTGTGAATTGATTCTATATTGAAGAAAAAATCGAATATTCATTCATCAAATCATTCACTCCATAGTCCGATAGATCTTTTAAAGACCTGATTAATCGGACGAGAATAAAGATAGAGTCCCATTCTACATGTCAATACCGGCAACAATGAAATTTATAGTAAGAGGAAAATCCGTCGACTTTAAAAATCGTGAGGGTTCAAGTCCCTCTATCCCCAAAAAAGCCTATTTGACTCCTAAAATAGTTAAGTTATCCCATCCCCCCTTTTCGGTAACGGTTCCAAATTCCTTTATCTTTCTGATTCTTTGACTTTCGCATTTGGGAGTAAATGACTTTCTCTTATCACATGTGATATAGAATACACATCCAAATTAAGCAAGGAATCCCTATTTTAATAATTCACAATCAATAGATGCAGGACTTGGAGAAAACTTTGTAATCCCGCCTGTCCCTTTAATTGACAGAGACTACAGTCATCCCATAAAATGAAGATGGGATGCTACATTGGAATGGTCGGGATAGCTCAGCTGGTAGAGCAGAGGACTGAAAATCCTCGTGTCACCAGTTCAAATCTGGTTCCTGGCACATGGTTAAAGAGGTCTTTCTTTTATAAATTAATTGATATGAAGCGAGATACATATTGATTGTGAATCTGGATCATAATACATACTTTCTTAGCGAGATATACCCCATCTATAAAATAGATGGGTAGAGTTTCTTAAATTCTTAAATAAATAACATGAAATTCGATTTTCTCTTTTTTTTCTTTCGTGCAAAAAGAATATTAATACTTTATACATAATACATATTTCATATTTGAAAGGTTCAATTAGTTGGTTGAAAGAACAAAAAGTAAAAGTTGAAATAGACAAGATTCGGATCAGATACAAAAAAAATAAATCGAATTGGATACCCTTTCATTTCTTAGTATTTTCGTCTCTATTCGATTTCCTAATTCATCTCGACATGACTTTCTACAACCGGTCTAAGCAATAGGCGGAGTACAAGGTTCATGACGCAGAACTCGTTTGATTCATCCTATTGGTTCGGCTCATACGAAATAAGTATCTTCAAAAAAAATCTAAGAATCCCAACAAATCCCCAATTCAACCTTTTTTGTTAGCCTATCCACAATTCCCTAATACAAATACAAAAGAGACCCCAATTATTCTAGTTAATCTAGAGCAGAAAGCCAATCTTCGAATCTCTGAAATTTTATAAGTGGAAATTACTTTCTTATCATTCAATGAGCATCTTGTATTTCATAAAAATTGGGGGCAATATAATCCTTACGTAAGGGCCATCCTATCCAACTTTCAGGCATTAAGATACGTTCCAGGCGCGGATGATTATCATAAGAGATTCCCAACATATCATAAGATTCTCGTTCTTGAAAATCCACGCTTTTCCAAACCCAGAAAACGGACGGAATTCTAGGATTCCTCCTTGAGGCAAACACTTTTATGCATACTTCTTCTGGTTGATCCACACCATACTCTATTCTGGTAAGATGATACACGCTAGCTAACAGTCCGCCGGGTGCTACATCGTAGGCACATTGGGAGCGTAGATAATTGTAACCATATACATATAAAATCACAGCAATGGAGTGCCAATCCTCGGGCTTTATTTGTAAAGTCTCTA